TGTTACAACATGACCATTCTAATCTAAATCAAAAATGGCTTGAATTCTATATTAAGAATAGAATATGTGTATGCTGCGCACTTTTTTTATTTCCATGGGATTGTAGTTCAACTGGTCAGAGCACCGCCCTGTCAAGGCGGAAGCTGCGGGTTCGAGCCCCGTCAGTCCCGACCCGACGGATCCAATAAAAAAAATACATCAATTCGTCCCTCCCTTTTCTGTGAAAGGGGACGCAAATGGCAGAATTGAATTCTCACAATATTTTTTTTTGATCAGAAATGCGAAAAAAAAAATATGGGAATTTCCAGTACTTCAACCCGTGCCCATTGATGACAGAGAAAGATATGTGAATTTCTAACATTATTGGCAGCACTCAGCACATTCAGGATTCAAAAAGATACTATACCGGAGCCCTTTTTTCGATTTCCCCGGTCCGTCCATTAATAGAATAGAGTGTCATATCTTTGTTATTTTTATCGGGAGCACATATTTATATGTATAAATGGAATTTTTTCTCTTTTTTGCTTGGTTTTTTGTTTTTTTGTAAACATTGGGAGTGGAAAAGCAGTCAGATGATACTTCATTAGATGATTGTACAAGGAGGCAGTGGGTTATAGAAAAGAAAGAGTGGAGAAAAAGAAAGAGTGGAAAAGAATAACAATATCAATAAAGGAAACGAATTCTTTTGCTTGGACCAGGAATCACAAATTTTTTATTGGGTGTGAATAAAATATTTTCCTATGTTATACTATTCAATTCTCGACGGTGAATCGATTTGATAGCTTAGATATTCTTATTCATGATATTGATCCGATTCGATGTCATTGAAATGTAATTCATCGCATTGAATTTACAAGTGAAAAACTTTTCATCTCTATGGGATTAAATCCCGAGTTATTGCGAAGTAAAAAAAACAATGAAATTATGGAAGTAAATATTCTCGCATTTATTGCTACTGCGCTGTTCATTCTAGTTCCTACTGCTTTTTTACTTATAATATATGTAAAAACAATCAGCCAAGGCGATTAATTTGAATAAAACTTGACTTCTCGTCATTAGTATAGTATGGTCGAAAGATTCAGATATTTCTTTCTATCATACTATACTATTCTAATTTTAGGAATGTTAGGAATGTATAAAGTTGTAATGTATAAAGATCCAAACTTAATAGAAATCAATTTACAATATCTATCTTCATAGATGTCGATATCAATTAGATATATGTAATGGCCGTCCTATCTCAATTTTTTTTTCTTTGTTTGATCCATTTTAGTTGTCTTGATTTCAATCTGAAAAAATTGCAAGACTTTACTTGTCTTGTGATTTTTTCATTCCCGGATTTCTTATTAGTTTCTATATGAATCTCGGTATCCATCAAAAAAGAATCAAATCCATGAAGGAAAGAAAAATGGAATATATATTAATAAAAAAAATCAAATAATCTCTTTTTTTACATTTCAAAGAAGTAATTGATTGAAGAGTTAACAGATGATCAAAAGAGTTCTATAGTAACTTCTTCGTATTTCGTTTCGAAAGTATACCTTACCGATTTTTTAACCTTTGATCCATGGTATGAAATGAGTTAAATAAAACATAGCCTAAATCAAATTGCTAAAATAAGTAAGTGCGCAATATGTGACTAGACCAAGACAAGATCTTATGAAAAAAAAGAACTACTTTCTTTTCCATTTGAACAGGAAAGGAGGAAATAAAAGAAAATGAAAAAAAAAAACAAAAAAAGGGGTGGGGTTCCCTTGCCCCGCATTGTCCATATATAACTCTGGTAAGAGACGGTTCATCTAAATAGAAAATTGAGAAAGAATTTTTTATTTCTTTTTAAAAAATTGTCTACCATCCGTATCCTTTAGATTCTCGGAATACGAAAATGGGAATTATTGAAATATTTGTTTGATTTTGATTGAAAAGGTATTATTCATCTATATTAGTCATAGAATACATTACTACATTAGAACCAAAAAATTTCTAAATCTAAATGAAGACTAATAAAAATTAATTAAATTAATTAATATTAATTAATTATAGTGAATTTCAAATAAAAGGTTTTGCAAAACCATCTAGAAAAAAATTGATACAGTTTGATTCCTCAATCCAATTATTAAATTAGTAATACCTCTAGAGTCCACTTCTTCCCCATACTACGAGTGAAAGGGAAAATGTAAAGACTACCATTAAAGCAGCCCAAGCGAGACTTACTATATCCATGTGAATTATGTCCCCTATCTCTATGAATATGAAACGAATAGAATCTGAAGGAATTTTTCCATTATTGTTCACTAATAATATAATTATAGTGAAATTACTGGCGCAGAGTCAAAAAAAAAGGATTCGGACACAAAACCATTCATGAAAGACTGCAATAAATTCACTTATAACAAGTTCTTTTAGATGATTTCTAATTGAATCGGGAAAGATTAAGCACAAGCAAAATATATAGTGACATTTTTTGGGGGAGTATCAAGAGAATGTTATTAACATGTAA